TTGTTTCGAACTATACCGGTTTTCAAGACCGGAGCTATCAACCACTCGGCCACCTCTCCGAAAGATTATTTCTATTTTATTATTTTTTTTTATTTTCTAACGAATAGAACATGGATATATGAGTTGATACCATTACGACCTATATATATAAAGATATCCGGTGCCGGTGCGATCCTATGGGTCTAGCTATCGATCTGTATATATATAGATAATGATCTGGCGGGCCTCTTTTAATGAAGTAAAAAAAAAATACCTTTCCCTTGATCTCATGCCTTAATTTAATAAGGTGGTAAAAGGTGCTAATAAGTCATACAGCATTAATAGATTCGTGGTAAAATCCCTCTATGATACGTTTTATTAGAATTTTTGGCTGATACAATTTTTTGGCCGATACCAATAAAGGGATCAAATGGTATATAGTTTCTTTTGTTGATAGATTGGAGGATTAGAAAGATGACTATTGCTTTCCAATTGGCTGTTTTTGCATTAATTGCTACTTCAGCAATCTTACTGATTAGTGTACCTGTTGTATTTGCTTCTCCTGATGGTTGGTCAAATAACAAAAATGTTGTATTTTCCGGTACATCATTATGGATTGGATTAGTCTTTTTGGTGGGTATCCTTAATTCTCTCATCTCTTGAACCTATTTGTTCTATTTAGATCCAAAAATGAAATGATCCCCTCCTAATTCTTTCATTTTCAGGTTGTGAGACACATTAAAATGAAATATAAGTCCCCAAAATGCAAATAAAGAAAAAAAAATGAAAGGGAGGGGTCAAACAAACTTCTTATATTTAACTATTTAAAAATGAAATTAAAAAATATATATATATTAATTAAATAATTTTATTATACTATTTATTTATATTTATAATATATTATTATTTATAAATAGTAGAAATTTTCTATAATATTTATAATACTATTTTGATAATAATATTTTTTTGATAATAACTTATTTTATTATTATTAAAATGGAATGATTATAATTTTAAATTTATATATTCTAATTTCACTATATAGTTATTGTTAACTATATATAGTATTTCTATTAGAATAATATCTAATTTTATACAATTCAAATTTGATATTATTCTAATTACTATTAATATTTTTAATAATTTATAAAGAATCTAAATTCATTTTTTATTAAATGAAAATAAGAATTTTGCAATTACTCTGAAAAACAAAGGAGTATCTGATCTAACTCTGCACAAATATGGCCCATCCATTGTGTATCAAGAACAAGCGGATATAGTTGAGTGGTAAAATCTCTCTTTGCCAAGGAGAAGATGCGGGTTCGATTCCCGCTATCCGCCCAGGGTAATGGGTTCGTTTTTTTTTAATAGGATAAAGAATTAAGTATACTTGACAGTGATAGTAGAGTGGTTCTATCCTCTTCACTTCTATACTATTCCCTTCTTTTCCTCCTGCCCACCCCAAAATAAAAAGAAAAAAATAGTAATTAATTACTAGTTACCGGAGTCAAACCTCCATTTTTTGTCAAAAAAAATGTTGCGGAGACGGGATTTGAACCCGTGACCTCAAGGTTATGAGCCTTGCGAGCTACCAAGCTGCTCTACCCCGCGACGAAGAGAGGGACTGGGAACTAATGGACAAAGAAGGATTGAGTACACCCCTCTACCATATTGGTACAAATAGAATAGCCTATTTATACAGAATGGTAAAGGGGCTCCTCTATGATCATAGAAATGAATATAAAAAATGAAACGATATTTTAATGCTTACCAACTTGACCTTGTTGCTCCAGGCAACAAACATGCATGAACCATTTCACGAAGTATGTGTCCGGATAACCCAAAGTCTCGATAGTTAGCCCTCGGTCTTCCGGTTGAAAAACAACGTCGATGAAGACGTGTAGGTGCACTATTACGCGGTGGGGATTGTAACTTTCCGTGAATTTCCCATTTCTCACTCAACAATGGAACTTTACCTATTTCTTTTTTGGGGGATCGACGAATCAAATGATATTTTTGTTCCAATTTTTGCCTCTTCTTTTCCCTCTGAATTAAACCTTTTCTTGCCATAATGGTTCGGTTCTTCCTATTAGTATCAATGATAAAAGTCGGATCCTAGATGTAGAAATAGTAGAAATATAAGAAGGCGGACCCCCTTCTGCATCGAAAGAAATGATATTATCGAGGATATAACACATAAGAATTAACCAAATTTGCCCGATGTAGAGGCAATCAAGAAAGCCGCGTAAGTGAATATATAACCTACAGAAAAATGGGCTAATCCAACCAATCTTGCTTGCACAATGGAAAGAGCTACTGGTTTATCTCTCCATCGAATTAAATTAGCCAAAGGTGTGCGTTCATGAGCCCATGCTAAAGTTTCAATCAATTCTTGCCAATATCCACGCCAGGAAATTAAGAACATAAATCCAGTAGCCCAAACAAGATGTCCAAATAAGAACATCCACGCCCAAACTGATAAACTATTCATACCAAAAGGGTTATATCCGTTGATAAGTTG